ATCGCATTATGGCAGGGTAACGTTTCACAGTTTAATGAATCTTCCACTTATTTGATGGGATGGTTAAGAGATTATCTATGGTTAAACTCTTCACAACTTATCAACGGATATAACCCTTTTGGTATGAATAGTTTATCAGTTTGGGCGTGGATGTTCTTATTTGGACATCTTGTTTGGGCTACTGGATTTATGTTCTTAATTTCCTGGCGTGGATATTGGCAAGAATTGATTGAAACTTTAGCATGGGCTCATGAACGCACACCTTTGGCTAATTTAATTCGATGGAGAGATAAACCGGTAGCTCTTTCCATTGTGCAAGCAAGATTGGTTGGATTAGCCCATTTTTCTGTAGGTTATATATTCACTTACGCGGCTTTCTTGATTGCCTCTACATCGGGCAAATTTGGTTAATTCTTATGTGTTATATCCTCGATAATATCATTTCTTTCGATGCAGAAGGGGGTCCGCCTTCTTATATTTCTACTATTTCTACATCTAGGATCCGACTTTTATCATTGATACTAATAGGAAGAACCGAACCATTATGGCAAGAAAAGGTTTAATTCAGAGGGAAAAGAAGAGGCAAAAATTGGAACAAAAATATCATTTGATTCGTCGATCCCCCAAAAAAGAAATAGGTAAAGTTCCATTGTTGAGTGAGAAATGGGAAATTCACGGAAAGTTACAATCCCCACCGCGTAATAGTGCACCTACACGTCTTCATCGACGTTGTTTTTCAACCGGAAGACCGAGAGCTAACTATCGAGACTTTGGGTTATCCGGACGCATACTTCGTGAAATGGTTCATGCATGTTTGTTGCCTGGAGCAACAAGGTCAAGTTGGTAAGCATTAAAATATCGTTTCATTTTTTATATTCATTTCTATGATCATAGAGGAGCCCCTTTACCATTCTGTATAAATAGGCTATTCTATTTGTACCAATATGGTAGAGGGGTGTACTCAATCCTTCTTTGTCCATTAGTTCCCAGTCCCTCTCTTCGTCGCGGGGTAGAGCAGCTTGGTAGCTCGCAAGGCTCATAACCTTGAGGTCACGGGTTCAAATCCCGTCTCCGCAACATTTTTTTTTGACAAAAAATGGAGGTTTGACTCCGGTAACTAGTAATTAATTACTATTTTTTTCTTTTTATTTTGGGGTGGGCAGGAGGAAAAGAAGGGAATAGTATAGAAGTGAAGAGGATAGAACCACTCTACTATCACTGTCAACTATACTTAATTCTTTATCCTATTAAAAAAAAAAATGAACCCATTACCCTGGGCGGATAGCGGGGATCGAACCCGCATCTTCTCCTTGGCAAAGAGAAATTTTACCATTCAACTATATCCGCTTGTTCTTGATACACAATGGATGGGCCATATTTGTGCAGAGTTAGATCAGATACTCCTTTGTCTTTCAGAGTAATTGCAAAATGCTTATTTTCATTTAATAAAATTTATTTTCATTTAATAAAAAATGAATTTAGATTCTTTATAAATTATTAAAAATATTAATAGTAATTAGAATAATATCAAATTTGAATTGTATAAAATTAGATAGTATTCTAATAGAAATACTATATATAGTTAACAATAACTATATAGTGAAATTAGAATATATAAATTTAAAATTATAATCATTCAATTTTAATAATAATAAAATTAGTTATTATCAAAAAAATATTATTATCAAAATAGTATTCTAAATATTATAGAAAATTTCTACTATTTATAAATAATAATATATTATAAATATAAATAAATAGTATAATAAAATTATTTAATTAATATATATATATTTTTTAATTTCATTTTTAAATAGTTAAATATAAGAAGTTTGTTTGACCCCTCCCTTTCATTTTTTTTTCTTTATTTGCATTTTGGGGACTTATATTTCATTTTAATGTGTCTCACAACCTGAAAATGAAAGAATTAGGAGGGGATCATTTCATTTTTGGATCTAAATAGAACAAATAGGTTCAAGAGATGAGAGAATTAAGGATACCCACCAAAAAGACTAATCCAATCCATAATGATGTACCGGAAAATACAACATTTTTGTTATTTGACCAACCATCAGGAGAAGCAAATACAACAGGTACACTAATCAGTAAGATTGCTGAAGTAGCAATTAATGCAAAAACAGCCAATTGGAAAGCAATAGTCATCTTTCTAATCCTCCAATCTATCAACAAAAGAAACTATATACCATTTGATCCCTTTATTGGTATCGGCCAAAATTTCTAATAAAACGTATCATAGAGGGATTTTACCACGAATCTATTAATGCTGTATGACTTATTAGCACCTTTTACCACCTTATTAAATTAAGGCATGAGATCAAGGGAAAGGTATTTTTTTTTTTTACTTCATTAAAAGAGGCCCGCCAGATCATTATCTATATATATACAGATCGATAGCTAGACCCATAGGATCGCACCGGATATCTTTATATATATAGGTCGTAATGGTATCAACTCATATATCCATGTTCTATTCGTTAGA